TGTGTATAATTAGGGAAAAATTGGCGCTTATATAGTTACCTCCTTCTGGAGTGCTAATTTGAGTATTGGAAATGTGATAAATTTAAAATAATATCTAGGGGGAAGTGTGTTAAAAATGGTGATAACTATATAAGGGGGAAAAATTAATGGAGGGGGGGGAAAATAGATCTTAGGGTTGATCCATGAAATAATAATTATGTCCTGTGACCATTGACTGCAATGCCCATGCCTATCATTATGGGGATGCTCAAGATGCAGTTAAGTCCAGCTACAATTTATGCTCCGAGACGGGACCGCTGGACGGTCATTGCTGAGTCCAAGCATCCCCCCAAAAATTAAAAATACCAAATGTATGACACCACAGTTATGTGTGAGCATGGGCTGATTAGTCATTAGTCCATCGAGATGTCTTATTTAAGAGGGAAGAGTGGGCGATTTTAGGTGAGATGGCCCTGAAGAAAGAACCAGATGTCTGATAAAGTTCATTAAATAGCTACCCCCACGATTCATGGGCCCGGAGCGAGAAGAGGGATCCCTGTCTAGCGGGTTGCTGGTTTCACGCGGCATGGTGACTAAGCTCGTGATCTAGGGGGCGGGATACGCATGTTGACGAGGATTGATTTGACTTAATGTGCTATGTACGATGAACAATGATATGTCCTATGTACTATAAATAATAGGAAGTACATGCTTATAAGCATGGGGCATATAATATAATGTACTATTATACATAGTATGTCCTAATACATTAATTCTATGTACTATAAGCGCATGGGGTTACATTATGTGTCTTGTTGTATAGCTAGTGGTATATAAAAATGTAAATTGGGTGTTGAGTAGAAAGCTGTATTAAATTATTAAAATTTTTGGAAATTTAATACTGATAAAGTTCTTGATTTTTGTGGAGCTATATTAATAAGTACCAGGGAATAGTTTAAATAGAACTTCAGCTTTGGGTGTTGATAGTGGGGCTATGGCTTCTTCCTTGAGTCTTAGGGAGGTTGATTGTTCTCCTTTTCTGGTTTACAAGACCAGTGTATTGAGTATACTACAAAGACTTATCTTCATTTTAGAAGGTTGTTTTCGATTGTGCTGGTGACTGGTATAAGGACTAGGATAATGAGAAAGTATAAGATAGATGCTAGTTGTCCAATAATGATAAAGGGATATTCAACTGGCTGTCCTCCGATTCATGTGAGTGTTAGTAGGTCTGCTACTAAGATTCAGAATAAGCATTGGCTGAATGGTCGGAATATCATGCTGCGTTGTTTGGATGTGTGAAGAAGGGGTATAAGAATTAAGATTAGGATGGATGAGACTAGGGCTAGGACTCCTCCTAGCTTGTTGGGGATTGATCGTAAGATTGCGTATGCAAATAGGAAATATCATTCAGGTTTAATATGAGGGGGTGTGTTGAGTGGATTTGCTGGGGTGTAGTTGTCTGGGTCTCCAAGCAGGTCTGGTGCGAATAGTACTAGTAACATTAAGAAGAGGACTAGGAGTAGTATGCCTAAGATATCTTTAATGGTATAGTAAGGATGGAAGGGGATTTTATCTGCGTCCGATGGAATTCCTGTTGGGTTATTGGATCCTGTCTCGTGAAGGAAGAGTAGGTGTACCATAGCAAGTGCTGCGATGATAAATGGGAGGATAAAGTGGAAAGCGAAGAATCGGGTCAGGGTTGCTTTGTCTACTGAAAAGCCTCCTCAGATTCATTCAACTAGGTTTGTACCAATATATGGAATTGCTGAGAGGAGGTTGGTGATGACTGTTGCTCCTCAGAATGATATTTGTCCTCATGGTAGGACATATCCTACGAATGCTGTGGCTATAACTGTAAATAGGAGAATCACTCCAATGTTTCATGTCTCTAGAAAAGTGTATGATCCATAATACAGGCCTCGTCCTACATGTATAAATAGACAGATGAAAAATATTGATGCTCCGTTTGCGTGTATATATCGAATAATTCAGCCATAATTGACATCTCGACAGATGTGGGTGACAGAGGAAAATGCTGTTATTGTATCGGATGTGTAGTGTATTGCTAGGAATAGGCCTGTGAGGATTTGTAGAATTAGGCAGATTCCTAGCAGGGAGCCGAAATTTCATCAGGATGAAATATTTGATGGGGCTGGGAGGTCAATGAATGCGTTGTTTACAATTTTTATTAGTGGGTGGGTTTTTCGGATATTGGTCATTAGTGTTCTTGTAGTTGAATGACAACGATGGTTTTTCATATCATTAGTCATGGTTAGATTCCATGTGAGAATAATGATAACATACATTGTATTTATCTTAAGTATTCTTTTTGTGCTTGGTTTTGTAGGATTTTCTTCGAAACCTTCGCCTATTTATGGGGGGTTGGGATTAATTGTGAGTGGTGGGGTTGGTTGTGGTATTGTATTAAATTTTGGTGGGTCCTTTTTGGGTTTAATGGTATTCTTAATTTATTTAGGAGGAATGATAGTGGTTTTTGGTTATACAACGGCAATGGCTACAGAGCAATATCCTGAGATTTGGGTGTCTAATAAGACTGTATTAGGGGCATTTGTTACTGGTCTGTTAATGGAAGTTATGATGGTTTATTATGTATTAAAAGATGAGGAGGTGGAAATTGTGTTTCAGTTTAATGGGTTGGGGGATTGGGTTATTTATGATACGGGAGACTCTGGATTTTTTAGTGAGGAGGCTATAGGAATTGCGGCTCTCTATAGTTATGGTACTTGATTAGTTATTGTTACTGGGTGGTCTTTGTTAATTGGTGTAGTGGTTATTATGGAGATTACTCGTGGAAATTAAATAGGATTATGCTAATAGTAATTGTAACTAGGAAAGAGAGGAAATACAGTTTGATTAAGCCCTTTTGGTTTGTGACCATAATTGATATTTTTGTCTGGATTAGTGAAGTTGTTTTAGGTAAAATATTTTCGAGTCAAATTAAGTCTAGGAGAGAGGATGCTGATTTTTGACTTATTGTTAGATTTATATAAGGAGCTAGGCGGTGTATAATTGTAGGGAAGTATCCTAGTATATTAGAGAATTTGAAAATGTTTGTTGGGTAATTGAATTTTAGGTTTTGGGTTATGTTACTAATTTCTAGTGCTAAGATAAAGCCTAGGATTGTTACTGTTAGGGCTATTATTTTTAAATAATGGGGTATTGTTAGTTGAGGAATTGTTGTTGGAGGGATGTTGTTGGAAATAATAAATCCTGCGAAAAGGCTTCCAATTATTAGGCGTTTAATGGAGTTTATTAGAAAGGGGTTATTTTCATTAATAGTAATTAAGGTTGGGAATCGGGGTTGTCCTAAGAGTGCAAAGAAAATAATGCGGGTGCTGTAAATAGCTGTGAAGGAGGTGGCGATTAATGTTATTAAAAGGGCTCAGGCGTTGGTATACGACATATTAGCGGCTTCGATAATTAGGTCTTTGGAATAAAATCCAGTAAGGAAGGGTATTCCTGTTAGCGCGAGGCTGCCAATGATTAGGGCTGTTGTGGTGAATGGCATGGCTTTGAATAAGCCCCCTATTTTTCGGATGTCTTGTTCGTCATTTAGGCTGTGGATAATAGAGCCGGAGCATATGAATAGTATGGCTTTAAAAAAGGCGTGTGTGCAGATGTGGAGAAATGCTAGATAGGGTTGGTTAATACCGATTGTTACTATTATAAGACCTAGTTGGCTGGATGTGGAAAAAGCGATAATTTTTTTGATATCATTTTGGGTAAGAGCACATATTGCTGTAAATAAGGTAGTGATAGCCCCTAGGCATAGTAGGATAGATTGTGCGAATTTATTATTTTCTGTTAGTGGGTGGAAGCGGATTAATAGGAAAATGCCTGCTACTACTATTGTACTTGAGTGGAGTAATGCTGAGACGGGAGTGGGGCCCTCTATAGCAGAGGGCAGTCATGGATGCAGGCCAAATTGGGCGGATTTTCCAGTTGCGGCTAGTGCAAGGCCCATTAGGGGAACATTAGAGTCGTTTGGGTTTAGTATAAAGATTTGTTGGAAGTCTCAGGCGTTAAGATTTGTGAGGAATCATGCTATTGCTAGGATAAAACCGATATCACCGATACGATTATATAGGATTGCTTGTAGGGCTGCTGTGTTTGCGTCTGCTCGTCCATATCATCATCCAATAAGTAAGAATGATATGATTCCCACACCTTCTCATCCAATGAATAATTGAAATAAATTGTTTGCCGTGACGAGAATAAGTATAGTAATGAGAAATAGGAGAAGATATTTAAAGAATTGATTAATGTTGGGGTCTGAGTGTATATATCACATTGAAAATTCTATAATGGATCATGTAACAAATAATGCTACTGGTACGAATATTATTGAGAAATAATCTATTTTAAAGCTAAGTGATAGTTTGATAGTTTGGATAGTTAATCAGTGTCAGTTTGAGATAATTATTTCTTGGCCAGTGTGAATAAATATTATTGTGGGGATTATACTGGTGATAAAGGCGCAAGAGATAGTTGTTTTTACGTAGAGTGGGTAGTTAGAAGCTTTATAGTTGTCAGAACTTGTAGTTATGATAGGGATAGTTAGTAGTAGGAGGGTAACTAGTGTAAAGGAGGAGAATAGGTTTATTACTTTTATTTGGAGTTGCACCAATTTTTTGGTTCCTAAGACCAACGGATTTCTGTCATCCTCTAAAAGTTCGAAAAAGCCGTGTTATTACACACGGGGGCATAGAGTTAGCAGTTCTTGCATACTTTTTCGGTAAATAAGGAGGTATAAGCTTCTATTATTAGATTCACAATCTAATGTTTTTTTTAAACTATATTTACAGTACAAAGGTCCTAGAATAATTTTTGGGTTTAATGACAGTAGTAATAGTGGTAATATGTGTAATGATATGAGGGCATTTTCTCGTGTAAAGGAGGGTGAGATATTGTTGATATGGTGGGTATATTTGCCCCGTTGTGTTGTGATTAATATATAAAGGGAGTATAGGGCAGTAATTACTATATTTAGTCCTATTAAAATGATTGTGATGTTGGACCATGAGAAAGAGGATATCACTACAAATAGTTCTCCGATTAGGTTAATTGTTGGGGGGAGAGCTAAGTTAGTTAGGCTTGCTAAAAGTCATCAGGTGGCTATAAGTGGAAGAAAAGTTTGTAGGCCTCGGGCTAAGATTATTGTTCGACTGTGAATTCGTTCATAGTTGGAATTTGCTAGGCAAAAGAGTATAGATGAGGTGAGGCCGTGAGCGATTATTAGGGCTGTGGCTCCCATATAGCTTCAAGGTGTCTGAATGAGGATGGCTACGATGACAAGTGCCATATGACTGACGGAGGAATAAGCAATTAATGATTTAAGGTCTGTCTGGCGGAGGCAGATTGAGCTGGTTATAATTATGCCTCATAAGGATAGTATGATGAAGGGATATGCTATAAATTCGGTAAGTGGGTTTAGAAATGTTGTGATCCGTAGTATACCATATCCTCCTAATTTTAGTAGGATTGCTGCAAGGACTATGGAGCCTGCGATAGGGGCTTCTACATGGGCTTTAGGTAGTCAAAGGTGGAGGCCATATAGTGGTATTTTTACTATAAAGGCCATTATGCATGCTAGTCACATGAAAACGTTTGATCAGGAGTTGGGTAGGGGTTGTACCCAGTATTGGAGTACTAGGAAGTTTAGGGATCCAGTAGTGTTTTGTAGATAGACTAGTGCGACTAGCAGTGGGAGAGAACCCACTAGTGTATAAAATAGGAAGTAGAGACCAGCGTTTAGGCGTTCTGTCTGGTTTCCCCATCGGGTAATAATAATGAGCGTTGGGACTAGTGTTGCTTCAAATAGAATGTATAAGAAAATTAGTTCTATAGTATTAAAAGTTATGATTAAGAATAATTGTAGTAGGATTAATATGGTAATGTATAGTTTTTTTCGGGTAAGATTTTCTTTTGATAAGTGATGTTGGCTAGCTATTAATATTAAGGGAAGAAGTCATATGGTTAAAATTAATAATGGTGTTGATAGAGAGTCGGAAAAGAATACTAATGAGAAGTTGAGGCTGTTGTCACTGAACTGATTTATGAGGAGAAGGCTTGTGAGGCTAATTAATAGGCTATGGGTTGTAGAATTAATTCAAATTATATTGCCTTTTGATAATCAGGTCAGAGGTATAAGTATTATTGTAGGAATAATGTATTTTAGCATTGAAGTAGGTTAAGATTTTGGACATAATCAGTACCATATGTGTTTGATACTTTAACTAGTAGTGACAGTCCTAGTGCTGCTTCACAGGCTGCAAAAACTAGTAAAATAATAGGTATTATGCTTGCTAGGGTAAAATGTGAGTTTAGAATTGTTAGGGAGGCTATTACGAAGAGGGATAATATTATTCCTTCTAAGCATAAGAGAGAGGACATAAGGTGGGATCGATATATTAATAGTCCTGCTAGGGCCACTGTGAACGCTGTTATAATATTTATATACACTAGGGACATTTGGTAATTATGAATTTAATCATAATCTAATGAGTCGAAATCATTTATTTTGTTTTAAACTAAATACCATATTCAGTTCATTCTAGTCCCTTTTGGGTCCATTCGTAAGCTAGACTTGCGGCTAATAATAAAATTAAGAAGAGGGCCATGGTAAGTATTGTACCTAGGTTATTTGTTTGGGAGGCTCATGGAAGCGGTAAGAGGAGTGCAATTTCTAGATCGAAAAGAAGGAATGTAATGGCTACTAGGAAAAATTTTATGGAGAAGGGCAGGCGAGCTGATCCTATGGGGTCAAATCCGCATTCGTATGGACTTGTTTTTTCTGAATACACGTTTAATTGGGGGAGTCAGAATGCGATAACAACGAGTAGTGAGGCTAGTGTAAAGTTGGTTAAAAGAGCTAGTATTAGGTTTATTATTCTTTTTCGGGTTATACCGAAACTAGCTGATTGGAAGTCAGCTGTACTAGTTAATACTAAAAGAATATGAGCCTCATCAATAGATAGATACGTAGAGGAATAATCATACTACGTCTACGAAATGTCAGTATCAGGCAGCGGCTTCGAATCCAAAATGGTGGCTGGAAGTAAAGTGAAATTTTAATTGGCGAAAAAAGCAAACAATTAGGAAAGTAGATCCAATAATGACATGTAGACCATGGAAGCCTGTAGCTACAAAGAAGGTTGAGCCATAAACTCCGTCTGAAATGGTAAAAGGTGCTTCATAGTACTCTGAGGCTTGTAGTAGTGTGAAATAGACGCCTAGTGCGATAGTAATGAATAAGGCTTGTAGTATATGGTTACGGTTTCCTTCTATAAGGCTATGATGGGCTCAGGTGATAGAAACTCCTGAGGCTAGTAAAACAGAGGTATTGAGTAGTGGGACTTCTAGGGGATTAAGTGGGTGAATCCCTGTTGGGGGTCAGCATCCGCCTAACTCGGGTGTAGGGGCAAGGCTTGAGTGGTAGAATGCTCAGAAAAATCCGGTGAAGAATAAGACCTCGGAAATAATGAAGAGGATTATTCCGTAGCGGAGGCCTTTTTGGACAGTTGGAGTATGGTGTCCTTGAAAGGTACTTTCTCGAATAATATCTCGTCATCATTGGTATATTGTAAGTATATTTGTTGTTAGGCCAAGTGTTAGTAGGATTATTGAGTTGAAGTGAAATCATATAATTAAGCCGGAAGTTATTAATAGGGCTGATAGAGCTCCTGTAAGAGGTCAAGGACTTGGGTTAACTATGTGATAAGCGTGGGTTTGGTGTGTCATTATGTGTTGTCATGCAAGTAAAGGCTAACCAGAAGGGTAAATACGTAGGCTTGAATTATGGCTACTGCAAATTCAAGGATTGTGAGTAGAACTAAAACAATAAATGTGATAAGAGCTATTGTAGTACTGATACTCATTAGTGCAAGTGTAGCCCCTCCAATAAGGTGAATTAGTAGGTGTCCCGCAGTAATATTAGCTGTTAGTCGTACGGCTAAGGCGATTGGTTGAATAAAAAGACTAATAGTTTCGATGATGACTAGTATTGGAATTAATGGGGTTGGAGTTCCTTGTGGGAGAAAGTGAGCAAGTGATGCTTTAGTTTTATTGCGGAAACCTGTAACGACAGCTCCTGCTCACAGGGGAATGGCTATGCCTAGATTTATTGATAATTGCGTGGTTGGTGTAAATGAGTGAGGTAGTAAGCCTAGAAGATTTGTGGATCCAATAAATAAGATCAGAGACATGAGTATTAGTGTTCATGTTTGTCCTTTGGCATTGTGAATTCCTATTATTTGTTTTGATACAAGTTGAAGTATCCATTGTTGGAGGGAAATAAGACGATTATTTACTAGACGATTTGATGTTGGAAATAATAGGCTAGGGAACATAACGATGAGGGTGGCGAGTGGAAGGCCTAGGATTATTGGGGTAATAAAAGAGGCAAATAAATTTTCGTTCATTTTATTTCTCAAGGGGTATTTTGTTTTTGTGTTTTGGTTAATATTAGTTCCGGGCTAAAATGGAAATTGTGTTTTGAGATTTTTAATTGAAAAATAATGAAGAGAGCTAGAAATATTGATATAATTATTATAAGTCATGTGGATGTGTCTAGTTGCGGCATTTCATTAAGGAGAATGTTGTACTCTCAATCTCTAGCTTAAAAGGCTAGTGCTATTTTAGCTTCTTAATGATTTTATAGTATTGATGCAGATCATTTTTCGAAATAATTTAATGGAACTAATTCAAGAACAATGGGTATGAAACTATGATTTGATCCGCAGATTTCAGAGCATTGTCCGTAATATAGACCTGGTCGAGTCGATATGAGAGTTGTTTGGTTCAGGCGGCCTGGGATTGCGTCCGTTTTTAGTCCTAGAGAGGGTACGGCTCAAGAGTGCAGTACGTCTTCAGAGGAGACTAACATTCGGATTGTTATTTCTATTGGTAGAACAACTCGGTTATCTACTTCTAGTAGTCGCAGTTCTCCTGGTTTTAATTCTGATGTTGGGATCATATAGGAGTCAAAGCTTAAGTCTTCATAATCTGTATATTCGTAGCTTCAATATCATTGATGTCCTATAGTTTTTACTGTGAGGGATGGGTTGTTAATTTCGTCTATCATATATAAAATTCGTAAGGATGGGAGGGCAATTAAAATTAGGATAATAGCTGGTAGGATTGTTCAGATTGTCTCGACCTCTTGAGCGTCTATTGTGCTAGTGTGTGTTAATTTTGTCGTTAACATTAATGAGATAACATAGAGTACTAGCGAGCTGATTAGAAAAACAATTATTAGTGTATGATCATGAAAATGTAGTAATTCCTCTATAATAGGTGATGTTGCATCTTGAAAACCTAGTTGTATGGGGTAAGCCATATGAGATGTACGGGGTTTTCACCTGTAACTTAACCCTGACAAAGTTATATAATATTTTACTAACACCTCATTAATTGAGAAAGACATAGTGGTTATGGTGTTGGCTTGAAACCAGCTATGGGGGGTTCGATTCCTTCCTTTCTTATTTTAAGTTAACGTATGTAGGTTCTTCAAATGTATGATATGGTGGAGGGCATCCATTTAGTCATTCTAGGTTTGTTGTTGTTAATTCTACGGTTGAGACTTCTCGTTTGGACGCGAACGCTTCTCAGATAATGAAGATTATTAATATAACTGCTGTTAAAGAGATAAATGAGCCTATGGATGAAATGGTGTTTCATATTGTGTATGCATCTGGGTAATCAGAGTAACGTCGTGGCATGCCAGACAACCCTAGGAAGTGTTGTGGAAAGAAAGTTATATTTACTCCTACAAATATAATCACAAAGTGGATTTTGGCTCATGTGTCGTTGAGAGTATAACCTGAGAATAGTGGGAATCAGTGAACAAATCCTCCTATAATAGCAAATACAGCTCCTATTGACAGTACATAGTGGAAGTGTGCAACTACATAATATGTGTCATGAAGGACAATGTCGAGAGAAGAGTTGGCAAGAACAATCCCGGTTAAGCCTCCGACTGTAAAAAGGAAAATAAAGCCTAAAGCTCATATTATAGCAGGTGATCATTTAATATTACCTCCATGGAGTGTTGCTAACCAACTAAAGACTTTTACTCCAGTTGGGATGGCAATAATTATGGTAGCTGATGTGAAATAGGCTCGTGTGTCAACATCTATTCCGACTGTAAATATGTGGTGGGCTCATACAATAAATCCTAAGAACCCAATTGATATTATAGCCCAGACCATTCCTATGTACCCAAATGGTTCTTTTTTTCCTGAGTAGTATGTTACGATGTGGGAGATTATGCCAAAGCCGGGTAGAATAAGGATATATACTTCAGGGTGGCCAAAGAATCAGAACAAGTGTTGATATAGGATGGGATCTCCGCCTCCTGCTGGGTCAAAAAAGGTCGTATTTAAGTTTCGGTCTGTTAATAGTATTGTAATTCCGGCTGCTAGTACAGGGAGTGAGAGAAGTAGGAGTACAGCAGTGACTAGTACGGATCACACAAATAGAGGGGTTTGATATTGTGATATAGCAGGGGGTTTTATATTAATAATTGTTGTAATAAAGTTAATGGCCCCCAGAATTGAAGAGACACCTGCCAGATGTAAAGAAAAAATAGTCAAGTCTACTGAAGCTCCTGCGTGAGCTAGGTTGCCAGCTAGAGGGGGATACACAGTTCAGCCTGTCCCTGCGCCAGCTTCAACTATAGATGATGCTAAAAGTAGTAAGAAAGAGGGAGGGAGGAGTCAAAAGCTTATATTGTTTATTCGAGGGAATGCTATATCTGGGGCACCAATTATTAGGGGAACTAGTCAATTACCAAATCCTCCAATTATAATTGGTATAACTATAAAGAAAATTATTACGAATGCGTGTGCGGTTACGATAACATTATAAATTTGGTCATCTCCAAGCAGAGTACCGGGTTGACCTAATTCAGCACGAATCAGTAGGCTTAAGGCTGTTCCGACTATGCCTGCTCAGGCACCAAATAATAGATATAGAGTACCGATATCTTTGTGGTTAGTTGAAAATAATCAGCGGTTAATGAACATAGGTAAAATGGCTGAGTGAAGCATTAGACTGTAAATCTAAAGACAGAGGTTTATACCCCTCTTTTTACCAAGTCCTGTGGTGAAATTTCATGTTGAATTGCAAATTCAAAGAAGCAGCTTCAAACTCTGCCGGGGCTTCTCCCGCCTTTTTTTCTTCGCGGCGGGAGAAGTAGATTGAAGCCAGTTGATTAGGGTGTTTAGCTGTTAACTAAAGTTTCGTGGGGGTGGAACCCACCAATCTAGTGAGGATTTAGCTTAATTAAAGTGGTTGATTTGCATTCAATTGATGTGAGATATGGTCTTGCAATCCTTAATCAGGAGTTAAGTATATTGTACTTGCTTAGGGCTTTGAAGGCTCTTGGTCTGGGTTAACCTAAACTCCTATTCTAGAATTGATAGTATTGGTGTAAGTGGTAACAGTATGGTAGATAGGACGACTATTGTAGGTAAAAGGGTTATTTGTTTTGTGGTAGAAAATTGCCATTTTATTTTTATATTATTTGTAGAGGGAAATATTGTTAGTGCAGTGGAGTATGTGAGTCGTATATAAAAGTATAAGTTTAGTAGTGCTGTAATTGCTATGAGGGTAGGTAGAATGAGGCTGTCATTTTTTGTCATTTCTTGGATAATTATTCATTTAGGTATAAATCCTGATAGTGGGGGAAGTCCTCCTATTGATAGGAGGGTAATGAGGATTAGGACGGTTATTACGGGTATCTTATTTCAGGTGTGTGATAATGATAGTGTGGTAGTAGTTGAATTAGCTATGAATAGTGTGAATATGGTGGAAGTTATAATAATATAAATGATTAGATTTAGTAATGTTATTGTGGGGTTGTATGGTAGGACTGCTGTTATTCAGCCTATGTGGGCAATTGATGAGTATGCCATAATTTTTCGTAGTTGAGTTTGGTTTAGTCCTCCTCAGCCTCCAATTATGATTGATAGAATAGAAATGGTTAAAATCATATTTAAATTAATAGATGGGAAGATTTGGTAGAGAACGGACATGGGTGCCAATTTTTGTCATGTGAGTAGAATTAGGCCTGATGATAGGGGAATACCTTGTGTTACTTCTGGGACTCAGAAATGGAATGGGGCTATTCCTAGTTTTATGGTGAGGGCCATTGTTATGAGTATGGATGCTATTGGGTTAAATAGTTTTATCACAGTTCACTGGCCTGAAAATATTAGGTTAATAATAACGGCTATTATTAGTAGCATTGAGGCTGTTGATTGGGTTAAGAAATATTTGGTTGCTGCTTCCGTGGCTCGTGGATTGTGCTTTTTCATTATGATAGGAATGATGGAGAGCATATTTATTTCAAATCCGATCCAGACAAGTAGTCAATGGGAGCTAATTATGACAATGATAGTGCCTATTATTATTGTTGATAGAATGATAATGAAGATGATTGGGTTTATTAGTACGGGAAGGGTATAAACCAACATTTTCGGGGTATGGGCCCGATAGCTTAATTAGCTGACCTTACTATTAGAATTTGGTGTATTTGGGAGCACAAAGAGTTTTGGATTCTTGGGAGTAGGTTCAATTCCTATAATTCTAGAAATAAGAGGACTTAAACCTCTATTATTTACTCTATCAAAGTAACTCTTTTGTCAGACATATTTCTTATGTTTGTGGAGGGATGCTTGATATAAAAATGGGTAGTGATACATGTCATATGCATAGGGCTAATGTTAGGGGTAAAAAATTTTTTCATAGTAGGTGTATTAGTTGGTCATAACGGAATCGAGGATAAGATGCTCGGATTCATAAGAAGGAGATTGTTAGTAGTAGGGATTTAATGGTAAAGTTAATTGTGTAAAGTTCTGGTAAGATTGGGTTGTGAAATGCTCCTAGGAATAAGATTGTTGTGAAAATATTTATTATAATAATGTTTGCATATTCTGCTATGAAAAATAGGGCGAATGGTCCTGCTGCATACTCTACATTAAAGCCGGAAACTAGTTCTGATTCACCTTCGGTGAGATCAAATGGGGCTCGGTTTGTTTCTGCTAGTGTTGAGATGAATCATATTATTGCTAGGGGTCATGCCGGGAAAATAAGTCATACTTGTTCTTGTGTAATGATTAAAGTGGAAAGTGTGAAGGACCCGTTTATTAGGAGAACGGATAGTAGAATAATTGCTAGTGTTACTTCGTATGAAATCGTTTGTGCTACTGCCCGCAGAGCTCCGATTAGTGCGTATTTAGAATTAGAAGCTCAGCCCGATCAGAGAATAGAATATACGGCTAGGCTTGATATTGCTAGTATAAATAGGACCCCTAGGTTTATGTTAATGAGGGGGTATGGCATGGGTAGGGGAATTCATATGGTCAGGGCTAGACTTAGGGCTAGAATAGGGGCTAGGATGAATATTGAAATTGAAGATGTAGCGGGTCGTAGTGGTTCTTTAATAAAAAGTTTGATGGCATCTGCGATGGGTTGGAGTAGGCCGTAGGGACCTACAACGTTTGGACCTTTTCGAAATTGTATATATCCTAGGACTTTCCGTTCTACTAGTGTGAGGAATGCCACGGCTAAAAGAATGGGAACAATTAGTATTAAAATATTAATTATAAACATTTTGTTAAGGAGAGGATTTGAATCTCTGGTTATAAAGTTTTAAGTTTTACGCAATTACCGGGCTCTGCCACCTTAACAAAGCCCTTTTCTAGGGCAAAGTTTGTTTGTGAAGTTAATTAAGATGATATCATTAACCAATTTAAGGCGCTTATTTGAAGTTGGCCTTATTTCTCTGGTCCTTTCGTACTGGGAGAAATACATAATAGATAGAAACCGACCTGGATTACTCCGGTCTGAACTCAGATCACGTAGGACTTTAATCGTTGAACAAACGAACCTTTGATAGCGGTTGCACCATCGGGATGTCCTGATCCAACATCGAGGTCGTAAACCCTATTGTCGATATGGACTCTTGAATAGGATTGCGCTGTTATCCCTAGGGTAACTTGTTCCGTTGATCAATTTTTGGATCAATAAACGATTGTGTGATTCGACTTGTAGGTCTAGTCTTTAAAATCGCTCGGAGGATTTCTTGTTCTCCGAGGTCACCCCAACCAAAGCTGTTAGCCCACTAAGAGTATTGTTGTTTCCTTAGTAATGAAATTTGTTTCTTTGGGCTAAGTAGTTAAAGCTCCATAGGGTCTTCTCGTCTTATTAATATATTCCCGCCTCTTCACGGGAAGGTCAATTTCACTGATTGGAAGTAAGAGACAGTAAAACCCTCGTGTGGCCATTCATACAAGTCCCTATTTAGAGAACAAGTGATTATGCTACCTTTGCACGGTCAGGATACCGCGGCCGTTTAACGGTCGTCACTGGGCAGGCAGTGCCTCCAATACTAGTTATGCTGGAGGTGATGTTTTTGGTAAACAGGCGGGGTTTAGTGTTTGCCGAGTTCCTTTTACTTCTTTTAATCTTTCCTTAAGTGCATTCCTGTGTCGGATTAACAGTATAGTTAATAAGTTATTTATAGTTAGGTTACTCTTATTTTGCTGTTAATAGTCAGAATATTATCAGGTACTGACTTAAACTTATGCGGGGAGAAGTTGCTTCTTGTTACTCATATTAACATTATTGCTTCTATTTTTTATAGATTAGTCCAGTATTAGACTAGGAGTTGATTGTTTATTATTGGAATTAATGTTGCTTTATTGTTGAGCTTTAACGCTTTCTTAATTGGTGGCTGCTTTTAGGCCCACTATGGTTTAATGTTAAGATTTACTCTCTAGTTAAGGTTGTATCCATTTCTAAAAGGCTGTACCTTTTTAGACTAACTTTTAAAAATACATTATAATTTATTTATATTTTTGGTATTTTTAAAGCTGAACTAATATTCATTTTCTGGACAACCAGCTATCACCAGGCTCGTTGGGCGTTTCACCTCTACTTACAAATCTTCTCACTATTTTGCTACATAGATGAGTTGGTTCTCGATAAATTGTTCATAAGTAGCTCGTCTGGTTTCGGGGTACTTAGCTGAAATTCACTTTGTTAAGTTTTTACTAGTTAACTCATTATGCAAAAGGTACAAGGGGTAATCTTTGCTTTTTTGTACTTTAATTTTTTTCTTTCATCGTTCCCTTACGGTACTTTCTCTATAGCGCCGTATTAAAATTTCTATCTCCTATACTTTTATTGTTGAATAAATGTTTTATTTTATGGTCTATTGATAATTTAGTGTGAATGGGCTTGCGGGCTAGAATTGGTTCAAGATATTCATGATATGTGAAATCTTCTAGGTGTAAACTAGGCGCTTTGTTTAAGCTATATCTTGATTTATCCAAGCACACTTTCCAGTATGCTTACCTTGTTACGACTTGTCTCCTCTCATATGATTAATACGTGTAAATAAATTTGGGTGTATTGTGCCTACTTGAGGAGGGTGACGGACGGTGTGTGCGTGCTTCATGGCCTAATTCAACTAAGCACTCTATTCTTAGTTTACTGCTAAATCCTCCTTTGGTTATTAATTTCATAATAACTTTCGTGTTGGATTTTCTTAGATTAGAAAATGTAGCCCATTTCTTCCCGTTCCATAGGTTACACCTTGACCTAACGTTTTTATGTACTATGATTGTGCTTACTTTTGTACCTTTTTAGGGTTTGCTGAAGATGGCGGTATATAGACTGTATTAGCAAGGAATGGTGAGGTTTATCGGGGTTTATCGATTATAGAACAGGCTCCTCTAGAAGGGTATAAAGCACCGCCAAGTCCTTTGAGTTTTAAGCTATTGCCGGTAGTACTCTGGCGAATAGTTTTGTTTACACAACTATTTGTGTTTAAGGCTAGGCATAGTGGGGTATCTAATCCCAGTTTGGGTCCTAGCTATCGTGTTTCAGCGGCTATAAAGTTACTTTCGTTGTCTATTTTTGTTGCAATTATGGCTTTTTACAGCTTAATTGGAATTTAACTCTATTTAGTATAGTGCTTTAACACGCTTTACGCCGTGTGCCTATTAGCTTGGGTTAATCGTATGACCGCGGTGGCTGGCACGAAATTTACCAACCCTGATTAATATGGCTTAGTCAAACTTTCGTTTATGGCTTAATTTTTATCACTGCTGTCTCCCGTGGGGGTGTGGCTGTGCAAGGTGTCGTGAGCTACGGATGTGTGCTTGATACCAGCTCCTCTTAGTCTTATTAACTTGGAGGGCATTTTCACTGGGGTGCGGATGCTTGCATGTGTAAGTCTATTAAAGGTTAATAGGAAGGCTGGGACCAAACCTGTGTGTTTATGGAGTTAATACACTCATCTAGGCATTTTCAGTGCCTTGCTTTACTGTTTAAGCTACATTAAC